AAATTTGTTTATGTAGTGAGTAATAGGCTCTGGTTGTTCGCTGTTCAAGAATTCTTGTTTAGGCCGTTCATACCACCCATACATAGTGTTTTGATCAATTCTTCCATGTTTCAGCAGTAGCATATTGTTCCATGGAGCTAAGGTCCGAAATATGGAAAAACAAGTATTTCCACGGCTCTCCCGCCCAGTCAGTTCTGTTCCACTTAATCCCTCTTTCATGGCCACATATCTTTACGGCTAAGGGATGGGAAATATTTTTCCTGTTACATGAATCCAATTTTCAGTTCATCCGGGAAAATCCATCTTTTTCTAAACAATGTCTTTGTCATTTGATCCAATAGCCTTCCGTTAGATAGGAACAGATTTGATAAGTACTGATAACTCGCGGATTGAATATTAGAACGGAAAGATCTATTATATAATGAACTAATGGTTCTAAGCCGTCTCCGTCTCTGGCGATTAATCAAAAATTCGAAGTACTTTTCTTTCGGTTTCTTGCTAAACCCGCGTTTATATAGAGTCTCCCCTTGGGAAGTCAGAAGAAGCCCCTTTGACATCTCTTGATCTGCAAAGAATTCTCGATGTGAAAACAGAAAGACAGAGAGCTCATCGTTGAATATGTAAAAGAGTGGATCTCCAGGGTCCCAAATGAATTGGCCTTTTCGAAAAAAGACTTGTTCTTTGGAAGATCGATCTCGTCCCGGGGTTTCACTCTGCAAGAACTCCCAATCATTCTCTTGACGCTCATCCTCTTCATCATATCCATCATCCCCTTCACCATAAAATGCATAATCAAAATATTCATCATTAACTTCATCAGAAATGATCGGCTTGCCCCGAAATGACCTGGCCCAATAGGGAAATTCCAATTCATTGGGCCTTTCGATCCAATCAAATAGAAAGCCCCAAGGTTGCCATATTCTAGGAGCCCAAACTATGTGATCGACTACATCCTCCGCTAACTGTTGCGGGTCGGTGCCTTCTGCCCATTCTTTTAACTCCGATTCATAGAGAAATCTACGATCAAAGATAGAACGAGATCCATTTTCCATCATCTCTAAGGGATTCCTTGGTTCGGGCCGAAGAAGCGAGGATCCCACCAGAGCGCCTTCTACTACTTCTACTAGGCCATCGACTAGATCAGAATCCGTCTCAACGAGTCTATAAGAAGTGATCCAATTTTTTTCATCGGGTCCGGGTAGAGACCAAAGATCTTGAGCGACCAATCCGGCAGAACAACTCAAAAGATAAAGAAGTATCGTTAATTTCTTCATGCTCGTTCCAAGTTCGAAGAACCATTTGTACAAATAAGGATCCCCTTCGTAACATGATTGCTTCTTCATATAGATAGATATAGGATCTATAAGGCAGCAATTATTTATAAGTACATTTTGTGCAACAGCCCTTCCTATCTGATAGAAAAGGATCCCATGATCCGGAACCGGTCTTACATGGGCTCGCAACTCCCAAGTTTGTCTATGAAGAGCGAATCTAATTGTATTAGTGTCTATAATTGATTTCTTCTGTGTAATACTAATCGATAGGGCCTCGTTGGTAATTGCTACAAGATCTCGTGCATTGTAACCCATGGCTATGGACCCGAATCCATTAGTATGGAACATTTTCTTTTCCAAGTGAAATCCCCTAGTATATGAAAGGGTGAAGACGTGCTTTCGTTGTTGTGGAATAAGAAGCCTTCGTATCTTAATGCATGTATTTAATTTATTCGGAGCTATTAGAGCGGGATCCACTTTTTGGGGACTATGAGTCGAAGCAATAACAAGAATATCTCTAGTGGACCGTCTTTCACAATCCCCGGAGAGATAGTTCAATAATAAACCGAGGGACTCCGACTCATCCACATACAGATCATGAATGTTTGGAATCCATACTATGCAAGGAGACATTGTTCTTGCCAATTCGAATTGCAAGTTGATAGAAGCTAGATCTATTTCCAACTCGATGATATACCTAAGTATCTCATCATCCACCGTATACTCCTCCCTCAGCTCCGGGTCCGAGTCCAAGTTCGAATAAATATAGTCACGATCATTAATATCATCCACATCTTTAAGCGCATCCATATATTCCTTAGCAGGATCGCTATCATCATCAATACCATCAATATCCACACCATCAAGCGCTTCCATATAGTCCTCATCAGGATCGAGATCATCAATAACTGTTTGCAAATCCAGCTTGTTAAGAAATACCGTAATGAAAGGAAGATAGGAGTTTGCCGCTAGGGATTTGACCAAATAGGATCGTCCAGTTCCTATAGGACCTATCACTAAAATACCCCTAGAGGGGGATAGGGCTAGGCGGAACGAAAAGGGTTTTGGTTTTCCATGAGATGGGAAATGAAAACTATTAGCCCCACACGAGGTTTGTGGATAAGTGATTGTCTGATAATGAGCAAGGAATAGCCGTCTTTCTGCTAAACAGGATGTATTGAACTCATAATTCATTAGATCCTTTTGATGAATGTCAACTAAGTATC